GGTAAAATGCCTGATTTAAAAGGGTTATCGTGATAGGATAAATAATGTAATTCTATTACTTTTACCATTAATATTTTACATTTAACAGAATTAAACTGTAATCTCAAAATATCAAAAATTTTGGTGCACCGTACACTAAAATGTAGAAAAGTAAGCTAAATTTAAGCTAATGGGTTCATACCCCATAAATAGAGGTAATCTCTCTTTTCTAATGCCCAATAATTCGACAAAAATCCTCTTTTTAATAACATTAATTAGAGGTATGTTAATTTCTTTATGTGCTAATTCATGAATAGGAGCATGAATAGGCTTAGAAATTAATTTACTCTCCTTCATTCCTATGCTTTCTTCCAACAAAAACATATTTTCAACAGAATCCTCATTAAAATACTTCCTAATTCAAGCTGCAGCCTCATCTACCTTACTATTTTTAATCTTATTAAAAACTAACCTTTATGAAATATTTTATCTAATAAAGGTTACAACCTGAAATAATTTAATTATAATTCCTCTATTAATAAAAATTGCTTGTGCACCTTTTCATTGATGACTACCTTCTGTAATAGAAGGACTTTCCTGAATAAATTGTTTTATTTTATTATCAATCCAAAAAATTGCCCCATTAATATTAATTTCCTACATAATTACCAATTCATATTTCATCCAATTCATAATTATAATTTCCGCATTTATTGGGGCAATTGGTGGATTAAACCAAATTTCTTTACGAAAAATTTTATCATTCTCTTCAATTAATCACATTGGATGAATATTAGCAATTATAGCTTTAGGAATAAATTTATGATTGATATACTTCATCATTTATACCATCAATATTATTGCCGTTATTTCTTTAACAGCTATAATCAACCTATCTTATATTTCACAAACCTTTAATACCCTTAACCACAAAAAAATCATTAAATTCACACTTTTCATTTCAATAATATCTTTAGGTGGATTACCACCTTTTTTAGGATTTTTCCCAAAATGAATTGCAATTCAATTCATAACACAGAATTTAATGATTTTCACATCTATAATTCTAATTATTTCCTCCCTCCTCACCCTGTATTACTATATACGAATAATATACACAACACTTACGATTACAAACTCAGAAATTATTTGATTTACGCCAATTGGATTAAAATCAAATTACACAAAAATAATTACATTTTCACTTTACAGCCTATTATTAGGGATATTAGCTTGCACTTTAATACTTTTAATGTATTAAGACTTTAAGTTAAACAAACTAATATCCTTCAAAGCTATAAATAAAGAGATTTCTTTAAGTCTTAGTATTAATATACACCATCAGAATTGCATTCCAATATCATTTTTTGAATATAAAACTCTCTGGTAAAAGGGAATTAATACCCCTAAATAGATTTACAATCCATTACCTTTAATCTCAGACATTTTACCTAGCTTAATTGCAACGGTGATTATTCTCAACAAATCATAAAGATATTGGAACATTATACTTTATTTTTGGAGCTTGAGCAGCAATATTAGGAACATCTTTAAGAATTTTAATTCGAACTGAACTAGGTCAACCAGGGTCTTTAATTGGAGATGATCAAATTTATAATGTAATTGTAACAGCTCATGCTTTTATTATGATTTTTTTTATAGTAATACCTATTATAATTGGTGGTTTTGGGAATTGATTAGTACCTTTAATATTAGGAGCCCCTGATATAGCTTTTCCTCGAATAAATAATATAAGTTTTTGATTATTACCCCCTTCAATTATTCTGCTAATTATTAGAAGAACAATTGAAAGAGGAGCAGGAACAGGATGAACAGTTTACCCACCTCTTTCAGCAAGAATTGCTCATGCTGGTCCTGCAGTAGATTTAACAATTTTCTCTCTACATTTAGCAGGAATATCTAGAATTATAGGAGCAGTTAATTTCATTACAACTATAATCAATATAAAACCAATATACATAAATAAAACTCAAATACCACTATTCGTTTGATCTGTTGGTATTACCGCAGTTTTACTTTTATTATCACTACCAGTGTTAGCTGGAGCCATTACAATACTTTTAACCGACCGAAATCTTAATACATCATTCTTTGATCCAGCAGGAGGTGGAGATCCTATTCTTTATCAACATTTATTTTGATTTTTTGGACACCCTGAAGTATATATTTTAATTTTACCAGGATTTGGTATAATTTCTCATATTATTTCACATGAAAGAGGAAAAAAAGAAGCCTTTGGAAATTACGGAATAATTTGAGCTATAAGAGCAATTGGATTTTTAGGATTTGTGGTATGAGCCCATCATATATTTACTATTGGAATAGATGTTGATACACGAGCTTATTTTACAGGAGCAACAATAATTATTGCAGTCCCAACTGGAATTAAAATTTTTAGTTGACTTGCAACAATATATGGAGCAAAAATTACTCTTACCCCAGCATCAATATGAGCTTTAGGTTTTATTTTTCTTTTCACGGTAGGAGGTTTAACAGGAGTTATTTTAGCAAATTCAGCCATTGATATTATTCTACATGATACTTATTATGTAGTAGCTCATTTCCACTATGTTCTTTCAATAGGAGCAGTCTTTGCTATTATAGCTGGGTTTGTACATTGATATCCTTTATTTACTGGATTAGCTTTTAATCCAACTTGATTAAAAAGTCAATTTTTCACAATATTTATTGGAGTTAACTTAACCTTTTTTCCTCAACATTTTTTAGGATTAGCTGGGATACCACGACGATATTCAGATTATCCTGATGCATTTACCGCATGAAATATTATTTCAACAATAGGATCAATAATTTCATTTATAGCAGTAGTGATATTTTTATTTGCTATATGAGAAAGAATAGCTTCTGCACGTTCAATTTTATATGCAATACATACAAATAGATCTATTGAATGAATATATAATTTTCCTCCTGCCGAACATACTTATAATGAATTAACCTCAATTAGCCAAAATTAACTGTACAATTTTAATACCATTCTAATATGGCAGATTAGTGCAGTGAATTTAAGCTTCACATATAAAGGTGACTTTTTTTAGAACCATGTCTACATATGCAAATTTAGGTTTACAAGATAGCGCTTCACCTTTAATAGAACAACTTATATTCTTTCATGACCATTCAATATTTATTATTACTATAATTGTAACTTCAGTAGGATATATAATTTTATCCTTAATAACAAATAAATATTGAGACCGACATGTTATAGATGGTCAATATTTAGAAATTTTATGAACTATTCTACCAGCAGTAGTATTAGTATTTATTGCAATACCTTCAATTCGTATTCTTTATTTAATTGAAGAAAATTCTAAACCTATTTTAACATTAAAAACAGTTGGACACCAATGGTATTGAAGTTATGAATATTCAGATTTTACAGATATTGAATTTGATTCATATATAACTCCCCAAAATGAGTTAGATTTACATAATATTCGATTACTTGAGGTTGACAATCGAGTAACTTTACCCATAAATACATTAACACGAATATTAATTACATCTGAAGATGTAATTCACTCATGAACAATTCCAAGAATTGGAGTTAAATCTGATGCTACACCAGGACGATTAAATCAAGCAACCTTTTGATTTAGACGTCCTGGAATATTTTACGGACAATGTTCTGAAATTTGTGGCGCAAACCATAGATTTATACCTATTGTAATTGAAACTACTTCAATTAATGGTTTTATTAATTGAATCTCAAATTTATCTGAATCATCAGATGACTGAAAAGCAAGTAATGGTCTCTTAAACCAAATTATAGTAACATAGTAATTACTTCTGATGAAAGAAGTTAGTTAAAACATAACATTAATATGTCATATTAAAATTATTAATTCATTTAATACTTTTTTATTCCTCAAATAATACCTTTAAATTGATTAATACTATTCCTTTTTTTTTCAGGTTTATTAATTTTATTTAACGTAATAAACTATTATATATTTATTAATAAAAATATCCCAATTTCACTAATTAAAACACAAAAAAAAACTTTACCTTGAAAATGATAACAAATTTATTTTCTGTTTTTGATCCATCATCAAATATTATAAATTTATCTATTAATTGATTAAGAACTTTTATTGGATTATTATTAATCCCAGCATCATTATGATTAATTCCTTCCCGAACAACAATATTATGAAATTTAATTATTAATAAACTTCATGAAGAATTTAAATTACTTATTGGAAAAAAAATAATTAATAAAGGATCAACATTTATTTTTATTTCCATTTTCTCAATTATTTTATATAATAATTTTATAGGTTTATTTCCTTATATCTTCACTAGTACAAGACATATAATTATAACTTTAACTTTAGCTTTACCTTTATGATTAAGATTTATAATTTTTGGTTGAATTAATAATACTAAACATATATTCGCTCATCTAGTACCTCAAGGAACTCCTGGAGCTCTAATACCTTTTATAGTATGTATTGAAACAATTAGAAATATTATTCGTCCTGGAACTTTAGCAATTCGATTAGCAGCAAATATAATTGCTGGCCACTTACTAATAACATTATTAGGAAATACAGGAAGAACTATAATAATATCAATTCTCCCTTTATTAATTATTACACAAATTTTACTTTTAACTTTGGAATCTGCAGTAGCTATTATTCAATCATATGTTTTTGCAGTTTTAAGAACTTTATATTCTAGAGAAATTAATTAATGTCAATACACATTAATCATCCATATCATTTAGTCACTTATAGACCTTGACCTATTGTAGCGGCTACAAGAGTTATAGTAGCAATAATAGGATTCATTAAATTCTCATATGAATTTAATGAAAAACTCATATTCATTGGTATAATAATCTTAACTTTAACTACAATTCAATGATGACGAGATGTAGTACGAGAAAGAACTTATCAAGGATTTCATACAACAGAAGTAATAACAGGATTACGATGAGGTATAATTTTATTTATTATTTCAGAAGTTTTCTTTTTCTTATCATTCTTTTGAACTTTCTATCATAGAAGTCTTGCACCTACAATTGAATTAGGATCAGTTTGACCTCCTTTAGGAATTATATCTTTTAATGCTTTACAAGTTCCTCTACTTAATTCCACAGTTTTATTAGCTTCTGGAATTACAATTACATGAAGTCATCATGGATTATTAGAAAATAATTATAATCAAACTATTCAAGGTCTATTAATAACTGTAATTCTAGGAATTTATTTCACTATTTTACAAGGAATTGAATACATAGAAGCCCCATTTTCAATTGCAGATTCTGTTTATGGTGCAAGTTTCTTTGTAGCAACAGGATTTCATGGTTTACATGTTATTATTGGCACAACATTTCTTATTACTTGTTTATCACGAATATTATTTATACATTTTACATCAGATCATCATTTTGGATTTGAAGCTGCAGCTTGATATTGACATTTTGTTGATATTGTATGATTATTCCTATATGTATCCATTTACTGATGAGGTAGTTAACACTTAATATATTAAATAACTTAATATATAATTTATTTAGTATAAAAAGTATCTTTGATTTCCAATCAAAAAGTCTAAACGTTTTAGAATAAATAATTTTAATTCTTAATTTAATATTATTAATTGTATTAACAATCTCTTTTATTGTTATATTACTTACTAATTTTTTATCAAAAAAAAATATTGAAGATCGAGAAAAAAACTCCCCTTTTGAATGTGGATTTGATCCAATTAGAGCAACACGATTACCTTTCTCTTTACGTTTTTTTTTAATTGCCATTATCTTTTTAATCTTTGATGTAGAAATTGCTCTAATTTTACCAATAACTATTATCCCCTTTAGATCAAATATTATAATTTGAACAATTACAAGTTTAATATTTCTATTAATTTTAACAATTGGTCTATATCATGAATGAAATCAAGGTTCTCTTGAATGAGCATCTTAATAATTATTTTTAAATTTAAAGGGATATAGTTAAATATAACATTTGATTTGCACTCATAAAGTATTGAATTATCAATTTTCCTTGAAACTAAGTAAGAAGCAAATTCATTGTAATCAGTTTCGACCTGATAGTAAGATATATAATATCCTTATTTAATTAATTGAAACCAAAAAGAGGTATATCACTGTTAATGATAAAATTGAATTATTATTCCAATTAAGAAAATGTGTAGATCGAATATAAGCCGCTAACTTAATATTCAAGTGGTTAAAATCCATTTACATTTTATATAATTTATATAGTTTAAATAAAACATTACATTTTCATTGTAAAAATAAAATATAATTTTTATAAATAATATTCAAAAGTACATTAATTACTTCAATAACAGCTTCAATGTTATACTCTATATAAGATATTTGAATAAATAATAAATATAATCAAAATTAATATAATTAAAAAAACAATTAAATAAGATTTTAAATCATTAACTTGAAATCATTGATTGATTCCTCTTAATTTTATTAAAACAAAATATAAATTTTGTGCACCAAAATATTCTCTTCAGCCTAAATCAATAAACTTTATTGAATTTATACCAAATTTTAAAGGTATTTTACTAACCCCTTTAGTAAAAATTAAAGGTATAAATCATATTGAACCTGAAAAAATAATTACACCATAATATTTAAATAAATTAAAATAATAATTAATTCTATATTTAAATAAAATTCTACCTAATCATAAACCTAAAAATCTTACTAAAATAGGTATTATTTTTATTAATAATGGTAAACAAATAAAATAGGGAGTTGAAAAAATTATTCAATTTAATATACTTCCACCTAAAACAGCAAATAGTATTAAACCTAGTATTCCAATAATTATTATTCATCTTTCTTCACTTAACTTAAATATAGGAATTAAATTAAAATCCCCTCATAATACATAATAAAATAAACGAAAAGAATAACATACTGTTAAACCAGTTGAAAAAAAATATAAAAAATATATAAATATATTCAAATTTCTTAAAGAAATAATCTCTAAAATCATATCTTTTGAATAAAACCCTGCTAAAAAAGGTATTCCACATAAAGCAAAATTAGATACCATAAAACAAGCTGAAGTTAAGGGTATAAAAATTGATATATTTCCTATAAAACGAATATCTTGAAAATTCTTTACATTATGAATTACTATTCCTGCACATATAAATAATAATGCTTTAAATAAAGCATGAGTTAATAAATGAAAAAAAGCTAAGTCAGCAAATCCAAGAGATAAAATTCTTATTATCAATCCTAGTTGACTTAAAGTTGATAAAGCAATGATTTTTTTCAAATCATATTCAAAATTAGCACCTAATCCCGATATAAATATTGTTAATACAGAAATCACTAACAAAAAATTTAATAATCAATTAGGAAACGCTTTATTAAAACGGATTAATAAATAAACCCCAGCTGTAACTAAAGTAGAAGAATGAACTAATGCTGAAACAGGAGTAGGAGCTGCTATAGCAGCTGGTAATCAAGCTGAAAAGGGAATTTGAGCTCTTTTAGTTATTCCTGCTAATACAACTAAAAATGAAATTAAACATAAGTCATAATCATTTATTATACAATGTATATAAAAAATATAATTTCATCTTCCAAAATTTAATATTCATGCAATAGCTATTAATAAAGCAACATCTCCTACACGATTTGATAAAGCTGTAAGTATTCCAGCATTATAAGACTTTACATTTTGATAATAAATAACTAAACAATAAGAAATTAATCCTAATCCATCCCATCCTAATAAAATTCTAATTAAATTAGGACTAACAATTAGAAAAATTATTGATAAAACAAATATTAAAACCAAAAAAATAAAACGATTAAGTCTAATATCTCCTATTATATAATCCTCTCTATATAAAATTACTAAAGATGAAATTAATATAACAAAACTTATAAATAATAGAGATATTCAATCTAATAATAATGTTATAACAATTATTGAAGAATTCAATCTAATAACTTCTCACTCAACAAAATATACTAAATCATTTATAATACAATATATACTAAATATAAATCTTAATAAAGATGTAAATATTAATAAAAAAAATCTAATAAAACATAATGATAAATATATCATAACCTAAAGTAAATTATCTACATCTATGACACCACAAATCACAATTTTAATTAAACTATTTAAGTAAATATTTAAAACCAAATTAATACAAAATCTCTTTTTAAAATTAATAAATTTAAAGGTAATCAATGTAATATTAATAATAAATATTCACGACAATATCCTCTTACTCTTCTAAAAATTCCAGAATAGTAAATTCCATGTTGACTATAAGAATATAAATATAAAGTATATGCAGCTCTAAAAAAAGAAATTAATATAAGTAAAAATATTACTATTCATATTCAACCAATTATACTATTTAATAATCCAATTTCTCCTAATAAATTTAAAGAAGGAGGAGCTGCTATATTACAAGAAGAAAGTAAAAATCATCATAAAGATATACTAGGTATTAAATTTAATAAACCTTTATTAATTAATAATCTACGTCTACCTAAACGTTCATAACTAATATTTGCTAAACAGAATAATCCAGAAGAACATAATCCATGAGCAATTATTAAAACAAAAGCTATATAAAAACCTCATACATTTAAAGTTATTAATCCTCCTACTACTAAACCTATATGAGCTACAGATGAATATGCAATTAAAGACTTTATATCAACTTGTCGTAAACATATTAATCTAATTAAAAAACCACCAATTAATCTAATAGACAATCAAAATACATTTATAATTATTCCAATTGTCATTAAATATTCAAAAACTCGTAATAATCCATATCCCCCTAATTTTAATAAAACCCCAGCTAAAATTATTGATCCTGAAACAGGAGCTTCTACATGTGCTTTAGGTAATCATAAATGTATTAAATATATAGGTATTTTAACTAAAAAAGCCAAAACTATACTAAAATATAAACAAATATTAATATAATCATTTATATAAAATAAAGAATAAACTAAATAGTTTATGTTATTATACAAATATATAATTCCTAACAATAAAGGTAAAGAAGCAAATAATGTATAAAATAATAAATAAAAACCTGCCTGTAAACGTTCAGGTTGATAACCTCAACCAAAAATTAAAAATAAAGTAGGAATTAAACTTCCTTCAAAAAAAAAATAAAAAGAAATTATTGTTAAACTACAAAAAGTACAAATTAATATTAACAATAACAATAAAACTATAAATAAAAATAATTTATTATAAAATTTATAACGAATAACAGAATATCTAGCTAAAACTATTAAAACACAGATTCAAAATCTTAATATAACCAATCCATAAGATAAATAATCATATCCAAAAATATATCTTAATCCTCTTCAACAAAAAAAATCAATTTTAACTAAAAATATTAATGATAAAAAGAATAATAAATTTTGAATTAAATATCAACCTTTCTTAATAAAACATAAAGGGGTTAAAAATAATAAATACAAAATATATCTTAACATTGTAATAAACCAAAAGAATTAAAGTAATCATTCCCATGAGTTCGAATTATTGATACTAAAATTGATAAACCTAAAGCTCCTTCACAAACCATAAAAGACAAAAAAAATATTGTTATATATAGTTCCCCATTTATCTCAACAACATAATTGTATAAAATAATAAATAAAACTAAAACAATAAATTCTAATCTTAATAAAGTTATTAATAAATGTTTACGTTTAGAAGAAAATACTCATAATCCACAAAAAAATATAAAATAAAATATTATTAACATTTTTAATGTTTTAATAGTTTAATAATAAAACATTGGTCTTGTAAACCAAAAATAAGTTTAACTTTTAAAACTTCAAAGGAAAGAAATTCTTATCATTAATTCCCAAAACTAATATTTTTATTAAACTACCCTTTGATATTTTATATTTACTTCTAAGAATTAGAATAACTCTAAGTATTATTTTTCTATTTTTAAATCATCCTTTATCAATAGGACTAATCTTATTTCTTCAAGCAATTTCTATATGTTTAATTAGAGGATTTATATCTTTAAGTTTTTGATTTTCCTATATCTTACTATTAATCTATTTAGGAGGTATATTAATTTTATTTATATATGTAACCAGTTTAGCCTCAAACGAAATATTTTTTTATTCAAATAAAATTTTATTAACAATATTATTTTCCCCTATTATTTTTATTGTAATATATTACTTCGCTTTAAATTTTCCTATAAATTTATACGAAAATATAGAAAATAGATTAACATTAAATTTATTACCTAATAATTTTCTACTAAAAATATATAATCAACCAATTAATATAATTTTAATTTTAATTGCCTCTTATTTATTTTTAACTTTAATTGCAGTAGTAAAAATTATTAATATTTATAAAGGACCTTTACGACAAATAAATTAATGAATAAACCCTTACGTAAAATTCATCCACTAATTAAAATTTCTAATAATGCTCTAGTAGACTTACCTACACCTTCTAATATTTCATCATGATGAAATTTCGGATCCCTATTAGGCTTATGTTTAGGTATTCAAATCATAACAGGATTATTTTTAGCAATACATTATTCAGCACATGTAGATTTAGCTTTTTCCAGAGTAGCTCATATTTGTCGAGATGTAAATTACGGCTGATTACTACGAACACTTCATGCTAATGGTGCCTCAATATTTTTCATTTGTATTTATTTACATATTGGACGAGGAATATATTATGGTTCATATAAATTTTTTTATACATGAATAGTAGGGGTATTAATTCTATTTTTAGTTATAGCAACAGCTTTTATAGGATATGTTTTACCTTGAGGACAAATATCTTTCTGGGGAGCTACAGTAATTACTAATTTATTATCCGCTATTCCTTATTTAGGTATTGAATTAGTTCAATGAGTTTGAGGAGGTTTTGCTGTTGATAATGCAACTTTAAATCGATTTTTCACATTTCATTTCGTATTACCATTTATTGTAGCAGCTGCTGTCATAATTCACCTACTTTTTCTTCATCAAACAGGATCAAATAATCCTTTAGGAGTTAACAGAAATATTGATAAAATTCCTTTTCATCCTTATTTTACATTTAAAGACATTTTAGGATTTATCATCTTATTTATTATTTTATCTTTTATCTCTTTAAAAGAACCATATATTCTAGGAGATCCAGATAATTTTATCCCAGCTAATCCATTAGTAACACCTGTTCATATTCAACCAGAATGATATTTCTTATTTGCTTATGCAATTTTACGTTCAATTCCTAATAAATTAGGAGGAGTGATTGCTTTAGTTATATCTATCGCAATTTTATTTCTTATACCTTTCACTTCAACCAATTCACGAGGGTTACAATATTATCCTATTAATCAATTCATATTTTGATTTATAGTAACAATTGTTATTTTATTAACATGAATTGGAGCTCGCCCTGTTGAAGACCCTTATATTTTAGTTGGACAAATTCTTACCGTATTATATTTCCTATATTATATCTTAAATCCCTTGATAATTAAAACTTGAGATTATATTAATAATAGATAATTTTAATATTATATTTTTATTAATATAATTACTATTTAGTTATATACTTAATGTATAAGATTATGTCTTGAAATCATAATTAAAGGGTTAAATTCCCTTAATAACTTAATTAAACCTTTAAAAAAAAATCTTAATACCCAAGTAAAAAAATAAAAAATTTAAAGATAAAGGTAAAAAGCTTTTTCAAGCCAAATATATTAATTTATCATATCGATAACGAGGTAATGTCCCTCGCACTCAAATATATAAAAAAGCAACAAAAATTAACTTTATATAAAATATAACAGAATTCAAATCAGAACCTAAAAAAATAATACATATTAATATTCTTATAAATAAAATACTAGAATATTCTCTTAAAAAAATTAAAGCAAAACCTCCTCTACCATATTCAACATTAAATCCTGAGACCAATTCAGATTCCCCTTCAGCAAAATCAAAAGGACTACGATTAGTTTCAGCAAGACAAGAAACAAATCAAACATTACATAAAGGTAAACACAAAAATAAAAATCATACTCCTATTTGACAATAAAAAAAATCAAATAATGAATAACTATTAACTAAGAAAATAAAAGATAATAAAATTAATGCTAATCTTACCTCATAGGAAATGGTTTGTGCTACTGCACGTAATCCACCCAATAAAGCATAATTGGAATTTGATGATCAACCAGCTAACATTACCATATAAACACCTATTCTTGTACAAACCAAAAAAAAAAATAATCCTAAATTAAAAACAAATAACCCTCTTATATAGGGTATTAATATTCATAAAATTAAAGATAAAAATAAAGAAAATACAGGACAAATATAATATAATAAATAATTTGAAACTAATGGATTTACATGTTCTTTACAAAATAATTTAATTGCATCTCTAAATGGCTGTAAAATCCCAATTAATCCTACCTTATTAGGACCTTTACGAAGATGAATATAACCTAGAACTTTACGTTCTAATAATGTAAAAAAAGCCACTCCAATTATGACAAAAATAATTAAAATTAAACTAACTAATATTAATACAATTAATTCTCCTAACATTTACTATTTATGTTTATTATCATATATTTCAAGTTCTAAACCTAATGCACTAATCTGCCAAAATAGTTAATTATTAATATTCATTATCTTTTAAAAATTATTTTAAATATTTGGTCCTCTCGTACTAAAATATATAATTAAATTAAAGATAGAAACCAACCTGGCTTACGCCGGTTTAAACTCAGATCATGTAAGATTTTAAAGGTCGAACAGACCTAATATTTAAGCACCTACACCTAAAATAAATCTTAATCCAACATCGAGGTCACAATCTTTCTTTTCGATAAGAACTCTCAAAAAAAATTATGCTGTTATCCCTAAGGTAATTTAATCTTTCAATCATTAATTATGGATCATTAAATTAATTATTAATATTTAACTTTAAAAAGAGTTAATTTTATCTTTTAATCACCCCAATTAAATAAATTACATAATAATCAAAAATTATATATTAACTTAACTATTTATTACATTTATTAAACTCTATAGGGTCTTCTCGTCCCTTAATTACATTTAAGTCTTTTTACTTAAAATCTAAATTCAATTGTATTAATATAAAACAGTATTCACCTCATCCAACCATTCATACCAGCCTTCAATTAAAAGACTAATGATTATGCTACCTTTGCACAGTCAAGATACTGCGGCCCTTTAAACTAATTCAGTGGGCAGGTCAAATCTCTTAAATAACATCAAGAAACCATGTTTTTAATAAACAGGTGAGCGAAAATATTTGCCTAATTCTTTATAATAATATTTCAATTTTAATTATATAATAACACTTCATTTTACTAATTAAATCATACTTATTAAAAATTTTAAATTAAACTCAATATTTTAATATAAAAATTAAATAATATTTGAAAATATTTTTAAAAAAAGAATTAAATTTTAACATACTTAAATAATAACAAATTCTAAATTCACATTATTCTAAACTAAATCATTATTATAATTTTATTTTCAAAAGTTTAACCCTTTAAAAATAAAAAACATAAAATATTTTAATAACAAATTATTAAATAATTTATATCTTCTGAATTAAATTCATTTATTAAAAAACTAGATATCATTTAAAACGATTAACATTTCATTACCAAAAAAGCATTTTTAATATTTATGACACAATAACTAAAATACTTAATTAAATCTTCAAAATTCGAGAAAAACAAAAATACATAATTTATTTTAATATACTCTGATACACAAGATACAATTAATTAAATTAAATTTACATAATTATAACTAACACGTATTAAATTCTTCCACAATACTAATCAACTATAGTAAAACTAATTTTATCAATTTACTTTACAAAAACTTTAACTTACTTAATTTAACATACTAAATGCATAATAATTAAAACAATTTTATTAATTTCAGATTACATCGAATTGCACGATAAATAATTTCAGTGTAAATGAAAATCTTAACTTTAAGTTTAACCTGATTCAACTTTCTAGATACATCTTCCGATACATCTACTTTGTTACGACTTATCTCATCTTAATAACGAGAGTGACGGGCGATGTGTACATATTATAGAGCTATAAATCATTTTAATAATCTTTATAAAATTACAATTAAATCCACCTTCAAATTATATTTCAATAATAATCCATAATAAATAAAATTTATTGTAATCCATTATTCAACTTATATATTACTGCACCTTGACTTGAAATATTATTTAATATAATAATTAGAAAATTATTTAAAAATATTTTCTTAAACAGCGATATACAAAAAATAATATAAGTAAGGTTCAATGTGGATTATCAATTACATAACAGATTCCTCTAAATAGACTATAATACCGCCAAATTCTTTAAGTTTCAAGAACATAACTACTAATACTTTAACTTCCAAATTTACAATAAAAATAATAGGGTATCTAATCCTAGTTTACATTTTTAATTTCATAATAATCATACTAATTTTTATATATTTTAAAATATTAAAATTTCACCTCAAAATACTTCAATTTCAATAATCATAATTAATATTAATTATTTTAAAGCCAATAATATTTATTTGATTTTGCTGTATAACCGCGGATGCTGGCACAGCTTTAACCAAATCTTTTAATATTTACTAAATCTAAATTAACTTAATATAAATAAATTTATCTACTGTAAACAATAAAATTAAAATCCTTTAAGAATAAATAATTAACCACAAAAATTTACATATAGATTAATATTAAAATAAATATTCCAAGCAAGAATAAAACTTCAATTTATATATTTTTAAAAAAAATTAAATCAACGGTTCAATAATAGCCCGAGGATCAATTTTGCAACAAGTGGGTATTGGATCAATTTTGCAACAAGTGGGTATTGGATCAATTTTGCAACAAGTGGGATATTTCCTCAAAAGTAAATAATCTAAGTAAAATTAAACAAAGGCCTTCCCTTCTTGAAAATCAAACTTTAGCCCAAAACTCGATTTAAATAATATTTCAAAACATTGGTTCAATAAAACTATTATTTTACTATTCTTAATACAATTCAGTATAATATACTTACTATAGTATAATTTACAACTACATAGATTCCATTTTTTTTAACTCTTAAATGGAATCTAATGTAGTTGAAAATTATACTATATAGTATATAATAATATATTTAATATAATATCTTGATCTTATTGAATCCCTTTAATAAAGAATAATTGGAATACACCTCTTATGTATTTATTAATATGACCTTTTTCTATTTCTCGGTTAGGTTCTTATACATCATATAAATAAAAATGTTAATTTATACGAATAATGTACATAAATCTTTTTTTTATAAGATCTTACAATAGAATAAGATATATATATATTATTATGTTCTTATTATACTATAAGCCAAATTCCTACTTAAATCAACAAAATTAAAGATTAATAAATCAAATTAAGAAAATTATACCAATGAAATAAAAATTTCTTTAAACGTAATAAAAAAAAAT